AGACTTCTTCGGTGAATCGTAACAAGACTGAAGAACCGGTGGAACGAAGTCTACTGATATAAGAAGTAGACTCAGTTTACTCACCCCACCAAGTGGACGAGGAAGGGCGTGCATTCCTTCTTTCTTTCTTTTTTATGAAGAATATCATTATTCGCACCCTCAACCCCATCAAATCCCGTCAAAAAAAGTGACGAAACGGCGTAAAAAGCCCTACGAAACACCGGGTTTTTGCCTATTTTCGAGGATCTAGCCAGATAGATTCGCAGCTGATGTCATAGAAGCTCTGGTTAACTTTTTATTGGATGGCTCAGCAGATATAACTACTGCCCGCGAGTAGGTACCAGTGTAAAGCGAGATGCTGGAAATCGAGACAGATGTTGTAAAGAAGTAGTACCCATGGGCTACGTAGCACTGACTTTCCATTGAAGAAGAATAGGCATCAACTAAGTCTCCCGAAGAGGGATTGGCTCTTGTCACGCTTCCAGTCCTTCCTGAAGCCGCTGGAGCTAAGACTGAAAGACCCATTTCTAATAAGCTCCCTGAACTGAGACTGAGCTTAGGGCTGTAGTTTTGAATAAGATAGTGGATTACGGGACCGATAAGTAAGCAAGGGTACCGCAGGTAAAGGGTAAGGAAGAACAAGGTCAGGAGGATTTAAAAAGAAAAAGTCTAGCCTAAGCTAAGCAAGAACAGCAGCTGCTGCTCTAACTCTAATTTTAGCGAGAAAAGATGGGATTCTTTCAGCGGAATCAACCTTAGTGGATGCATAATATAATAAAGTGCTGTCTTCTAAGTTGGTTTACTATTGAGCTTAGCTAAAGCTTTCAACCAGCCCACTTTCTAACTAATTGACTCAGGAATATCCTTTGAATGAAGAATAATATGATTCTATCCCCTTCTTTCGATTTGAAATAGCTTTATGGAGCAAGAAATACGGATGCGCTAACGCGCAACGGCTTTCGCTAACGGTAAAAGAAAACGGATGCGCTAACGCGCAACGGCTTTCGCGCTGCTCAATCGTTGCTTGTTGCCCCTTCTGTGATAATGATCAATGCCGTTGCTTGTTGCATAGTAGATAATTGAAAAGAGCAATCCGCTCTCTTCAGAATAGGATCCCATCCATCCCGAGCTCTGTAGTGATGACCCTCTTCTACTCTACCTTTTTTCTTCCTTTTTACCACTGGCCTAAGACTGAGCAGACAGGACTGAGCTGAGGGTCTTTCCTATTCTACTGGTATCGTGAGTAAACTGCCTCTTGCTTGGCATCATGGTCGAGCTTAAGCTTCACGCTTTCCATTGGTGGTATGTATGGTATTCCATCATCAGTCAAGCATCTGACATCAATCGCTTCCCTAATCTAGTGGATTGCTACCTTTAATAAGCAAGACTCATTGCTGCGGGTAAGTGCCTTGATCTTGCCGTCGGTTCAGCCCTTTATGCAAGCAAAGGTAGGAGCTCAAATCCGGCTCGGTTCGCTAAAAGACCGCCCATAGATAGGTATGTATCCCCACCTCCGCTGACCAATGGTAATGGTTTCCCACAACCTCCGATTTCAGATCGAAAGACGTAAGATTCTTGACTGGATATTCGGGAATTTTCATTAAGCAAGTTCTATTTCTGTATAGATATAGATAGGCTCCCCTCTCAACTGGCAAGGGTCCAAGTCCCATATGCCGAATTGAAGGAAGTCCTGTCTACATTTTCAGTCTAGTTTCCGTTTCCATATTGTAACTCACTTCAATCAGTCTTAGTTGGTTGATGAAATCCGTTGTCTTACATCTGTTATGCAAGATGCCCCGCTTAAGCTTTTGAATGCCTTTCTGATCTGATCCCACCCACGCATCGGTTCATACTCTTCCAGACGTTGACTGGCCTGTGGTGACCGACCATACATATGGTGAAATGAATAAGGCTCCTCTTGGGGCGAAGGCTTCTTGAAAGCCTTATTTTAGATCACAGGAAATGATGGAGATGGATAGGCAGGTATTGTACTGGTTCTCGGGGAAGGATAGGGCTGAGCAGAATGAGACTATGAGAGTCCTATGTCTCTTAGGTGGGAGACAAAAGCTACAGAAGCTTCTTGTATTATTTATATAAATATAAATATATAAAATATATAGTAGGCTCAAAAGCAGGTATACGTCTTCGTTACTTCAAAAAAAAAAAAAGAAAGCATTCATCATCCAATTCCTCTCATCGGTTGGTTCTACCTTTCTTTGCAGCCACTTCCGATCCTAACATCGGGTGAGTATAAAAAAATTATTGACGCTTTGATTCTAGCCGAAAATTCCCCCTCTTTCGAGAAAAGGCTTCGAAAGAAGGTAAGAAACTCATTCCCCTTTCGATTGAGGCGAAAGAGCGCCGGTCCCTCCTTATCCGAGATCCTAAGAGTTATTTAAGAGTCCGCTTTGCTTTTCTTGCACGACGATTGCTATCTTCTTCTTCTAAAAAGAGTCACCTTCCCTGAATGAGCATTTCTAACCGATCATTTTTCTAAGAATCCGTAGCCTTCTTTTTTTCTAGAGCCGCTGTAAGAAAACTGCTTGAGCTAGGCCCGTAACCACATCACGTATATTTCAGTCCACTCACTTCGCATCCTTTTGTTTTCTTTTCTGGAATTAAAATTGCTTATGAGACCCTTTAGTGGCTATTGGCTTGTCTCTATACTTTCATTTCGCGGCATCGGAATCAAAGGACAGTACCATAGGTAGGAGAGGGTTCTTCGATACGATACCTTTTACTTACCCGCAGCGGCGCCCCTTGCTTAAGGGGTGTAGTAATCAATCTCTTATGAGGGACCTCCACCGAAGTCACTTCCTCCCACACTTGCTTTGGCATAGCCGTAAACTCCAACTCTTGAGCAAGCTTCGGCTAAAGGCCTGGTTCCGTAGTAGTCAGTCGCATCCTCATCCTCTGATTACCTGAATTTCATCGTAGCAGTTGGCGCTTAGCCGTCCACCAATCAATCGTAAGGCTTCAGCCCAATCGCGAAGTTATCATAAGCGGATTTCCGGCTTGCTTGAGTTCGCCATCCTCTTAGGTAGACCGGCCCCTATTATTCATTCAATAGGCGGGCAGGGAAGCCCACCAAAGAGTTCCACCTCTTCTCTTTAATAGGTATGTATGACCGCTTGTTCCATTGCTGAAATAGAAAAGAAAGTCAAGCAGGTGCTCGTAACATAAGACAAGACTGGTGATTCATCCAATCAATCAATAAGGATCGAAGCGGCCGTAAGAAAGGACTTGCCTAGCCTCTCGCCCAGTAATAGAGTAAGAAAGGGGCCAGTAGCTGGTCAGTATAAAGCCGAGTCCAGAAAGTGAGAGCCAGGAAAGCATAAGAAGTGAACTTCCTTCCCATTCCATTCTTTTTCATAGATTTTTTAAGGAAAATAAGAAAGCAACTCGACGGAGGAAGCAAGAAAGGCAGTCAACCTAAGAAAAGAAAAGCAGGTTTTAGATACTAAAGAGCCTCTAGTCCGAGACTTGAAACTAGCAACCATTAGATCCTTACTAGAGCGCATGACGTAACTAGAACATAGCACGAAAAGAGGGATACGTATAGAGACCGAATCGGATGGATAGGAGCTTGATTGTAGGGGATGCTGGGGCGGGTCAAAGGCTGAGAATTCTCTCTATCCAAGTGCAGCTACTGTTTTTAAAGCACCCCCCAGGAGTTCTGGTGATAGCTATCCTTCTAGGGACCTCTCTTATCTACCAACTTATGATGCTGGGGAAAAAAGGCCACTAAACAGATCTTCATCATATCTATCTTCAAATCCATTCTGTGGAAATGCAGTGAGGCGATCGACCAAATACCCAGCTTATGACCCGGAAGGACAAGTTATGCTTCTCCGACTGTTGCTGAACCTTTTAGTTAGATCTCTAGAGAAATAGGGAAAAAAAGAGGTGGCTATGCAAGGACCTAATAAGCCATTGAAGACTAACTAAGGCCAATCCACTGCAGCCTCCATAAAGGCAAATTCCTATTCAAGAGGAATAGTTGAGCTAGGACCTTAATCCTATAAGGAGTTCAGTTCCTAATTCCCTTCCCTATTTGACGAAAGGGGGGCTTGGGCTGAAGGACGGGCTTTCAACAACAAGAACCTACCACTATGTTCGCTAACACCTATCAGACAGCAGACTGACTAGCTGACCTAACCGTGCTGAACTAATCGCTGACAGAGCAGACTTGCTTGCCCGAGAAAGCTCTTTTTCCTTGCAACTCTTTAAATTGAATCCTTAACCAGCACTTTTTCTGCTCGGCTAGCTGCGCCTTCCCATTGCAAACCAGACATCTCGCCTTTACCCTTAACAGCCTGCTTTGGTTCTCCGATACCTTTTCTTCGATACCCCTTCCCTTCTTCAAATGCCTTCCTTAATCAACCTTCCTATAGACGCAAGAAGCTCATCGCCCTTCTTTCTGACATCACTACTCCTACTAGCATGGCATCATACTGGTCCTTGACTTCCCCTCATAGAAGAGATAAAAATCCGTAAAATTTCTACCTTGTCCAATCACAATCATAGGACACTCCTTTGTGAGAGAAGAAAGAATGTTGAAATGAGAGTTGCATTTAGTAGCGCCGGCGCCTCATCCAAATGAGACTTGGAAAGCTAGATAGGGCCTAACTGGGAGGCAGGAATAAGACTACACGAGTGGTTCGGGAAGGAATCTCTTTGACTTTCTGGTGCCATAGCTTCGACTCCACCCCTGTAATAGTAATAGGAGGGAGCCGCTACTTCACCCTCTTTTCAGGGAGATCGGGATGAGGCAAAAGGGGGCTTTATTAAAGTCCTCTGGGTCGTCCACTAAGTGAGTGAAAGAGGTCTCATTGGGAGAATTGGGAAGAGAGAAGGCCAGCCTCCCACTATGTGAAAGAAGAGCTTTTTCTATTATATTCACTTCTATAGAATATATAGAATAGGTAGTTCGCTTAGCCGCAGCTGAAGCCATAGATCTTGCCCGGGATGCTCCCAAGGTTCATCGGTCGGACTCCTCATTGGAAAAAGAATGGCAAAGGCTGGTCGTAGATCAGGGCTTTCTTCAAAGGGAGGGAAGGGCCTTTTTGACTGGAGCCATGGACCCAAAGTGAGTCTTTTTGCTCTTTCTTCAAGGCATCTAGCTACGGCGGAATCTTTCACTGCAGCACCTGTGCTATAGACCGGCTTAGATCTCGACCGAGGTCGAATGGGTTTCACTTTGGCTACGTCAGAGAGAAGAGGTCCTTACCTCATTCCCAGCATGCTTCACAGCCATCGATCTTTGAATTCAATGAAAGAAGCTTTCAAAGGGGGTTCCCTCCGAAAATAGAATGATTGGGGCGCAGAAGCCCTCCATATCTTATGCATCAAAAAGGCTACTTGAGCCTACTGATTCTTCTTATGGGGCAGTACAAAAAAAGATATGAAATAAGGGCACCCGAGTCCCTAACTGGAATCACGGAAAAAGCCTCTTACGCAAGTATACAAACAGCTCTCATAGTTCAAAAAGACGTGTGCTAGGATTCTAATTGTACAAAGGCGGGGGCGTGAAGAGAGATTAATGAAAAATAAAAAAAAGAAAGCAAGACCGAAGCATAATTTACTTAGAAATGAAAGGGTAACGCCCTGGGCACTACGGTTCACCTGGGTGCTCACTTGGAAGCAAGAGAGGTAAGAGGCCACCTACGGGAGGTCTCCTTTCATTCCGAGCTGGGTCAAGAAAGAAAAAAAAGTCCTAGGCAGAGATACAGCAGGACCAGGAGGAAGTGCGGACAGATGGATTGATCATCGATCGCTTTCCAAATCAAGGCTGTCTTAAGCCGGACCTTTCTCCAGAAGTCTCTTTGGCCAGAAGAAGGAATGACCAAAAGAATTATGAAGGAAATCGATTGGGCGAAAGGGCTGGTCAACTCCCTTTTAGCTCTAAAAGGGTACAAGAGGTCTTGGGGAATTGGCATGAGAAGTTCATAGCAAGGGTCAAAGTATCCACCGACCACTACGAGGAAGCAAGAACTGGAGTGGAGACTGCAAGCAAAGCTGGACATTCATTTCCGGGAAGGGGTGTGAAAGTCCCGCTCTTTCAAGCGGGAGGGTATCGACTCAAAGGGAAGGGGCCCAAGAAAAAGAGGAGTTCGAAACTTCAAATTCAGTAGCCGTTGAAGAAAGATTGAATTGAAATAAATAAAACTTCTTTTTTTTTTCTCGAATAATAAGGAAGTTCTTGTCAATAGCGAGGAGGCAATAGGAACTAGAAATGTAGTGAACAGAAGATCAAAGAATCCGTTTGTTGTTCTTGTCCCAGCCCCGACAGTAGAGTTTGAGACGGGGACGAAACGGAAGGACCAGTCATCGCCTGAATGAAAAGGCAGGTCGAGTCACCCATTCCTCAATTGTGTCATTCTTCGATGTCTTATCCGAACGGGAGCAGCGAAGCATAGAATGTATTAGATCCAAGCAACAGTAGCAGAGCCCTGCAGAGAGGCAAATCCAGAAGTTTATTTTCTATCACAAGCATCTCCGGCGAAATCAGCATCACAGTACCCACCAGCGGAAAGGAGTTTTCTCGGAGACAAGACCAAAGGCATCTGTTTTTGCTCATCCTAGTCCACCCGCTTCTCCCAAGGCAAGGCTCCTGTTGGCAATAATAGCGGATTCTCTTTGCTGCCGATGAGGGATTTTGCATAGAACGGGGAACCGGACCCGCGGCAGGTAAATAGTTGGGCTAGAGATAGTCAGATAAATGATACTACCTACTAGCTGATGATAAAGAGTTGGATCAACCTCTTCCTGGATTCCGGAGTCGGTTTGAGTTCAACTTCCATAGGAATGGAGATTGTCTTCTCATCTGCGATTTTTAGCTCAGAGAGTGGATCTCTAGCGTACCTAGCCCGAGAGATAGTTAGCAAATGGATTGCCTTGCAGAACCGAAGGACCAAGAAAGAACTGTATCGGGCCCATATCAGACATTTCAAATTGTTGAGCTAGCTTGGTCTTATAGTCACTTGTGAGCTGTTCACTAGAGCTGGTTATGAGGAGGGCATCCACATAAAGTGGGAGGAAAATGGAATCGTCTTTGTCCCTTTTAACAACAAGGGCATTATCACTTACACATTTTGGAAAGCCGACTCAAAGAAGGAAAGAGCGCAGTCTCCGCTCACTGACTTCAGGACAGCAGCTCCGTAACTGACTTTTACTTAAAATCAGGCTACTTTCCGTTTCCGATCGCGGAGTCGAAGCTGACAGGCGACGATTGGGAATTGTTTTTCACCGAAAGTTGGTCCCAAAAAAGAAGGAGCCAGCCAGATTGAAAGCGAAGGGAGTGGAAGAGAAAGCCCTAGTGAACGAAACTGCAGCGCAAGTAAGTTGAATCAGAAAGACGACTCTTTTGGAAGTAGTAGGGTTGAGAAGTCATTTCGCCGGATGCAAAGACTGAAACAAAGCATCTCGCTATATTTTTCCTAGCATTGAGCTGCTTGTGAAAGTTAACAATTGGGTCTGTCGAAAGTATCGCAACTTGACTCTTTTTTTCTCCCTTTGGCGCAAGGCCTACAATGTTGGCGTATTTTGCTAGTCAGATGAACCAAGCGAAGCGGAACTTGACTTTGAGTGTGTAGAGAAGATTTGATCAGCAGATAACAGGCTGCTTATAGGTCGATGGTCTGCAAGACATAGATAAAGAAAGGGAAGGAGAGCTCTCCGTTCCTCCTCCTCTCGATCTTTTAGAAGCCCTTCCCAATATTTCAGTTCTTCCCGGGCCTATTGTACCATCCTTTCTTTCTATACCCACCACCCTTCTCTTTATTGGCAGTAGTTCGGATTGCATATCTAGCATTGTTGAGTAGGGGGTCGCGCTCTCTTTGAATGAACCCTATCTCAGCGAATGAGATAGATGAAGAGGAAAGTCAACCAGAATACTAGTAAACCCACATCTCGAGAGAGATATATCGAAAAATGAACTTAGCCTTCAATCACAAACTGGGTTCTTTTGGCAGCATATTACCCGTTTGTTTGCTTTCACTGACTTAGGTCGTGAACATTTCTCCAACCCGTCAATGAAATGAAGAGAAAGGCTTTCCTCTTCGATCCCATCCTATGAGCCCTGCGAGCTCACGAGTCTAAAGTGATGGTCAGTCACTTGGAGGAGCACGAGGGAACGGGAAGCACTCCGTCACTTACTTTCATATTGGAAGTGTTCAGTAACCTCATTCCCCTAGCCCCGTTGAGAGTTGAAAACCTTCCTGACCAGAGTGCCTTTCACTCTACTTCTCCTGGGGAAGTACTTGTTCCCTTCACCAACCAATCTTCGGATTCAAAAATCGTAAATATAACCGTTTTGATCTGGCAGTTGAAAATAGATCTGGACTGGAGAGTTGTTCACTCCAACGAGCCTAGGCGGCCTAGGTGGACTTTGTCCACTTCCTATCAAAGCTCGAGTCTCCGGACTTGAAGAAAATGGTGCCTACGAGACGGCTATGGTGTTGCACAGGAAAGTCTGTTGGGCAGCAAAAACTACGTAATTAATAAAAAAAAACTATTCTAACTCAGAAAAATTGATCTTGCTGTTGCCAATCGTTTTCTCGCTCGGAGCTGAATGAAGGTATTTCCTTTGGCTAGATGGAGTGGAGTAACGCGAAGGAACTCTCACCGGTGAGAGGCCCGAGCGGAACGTCTTCATCTGTCTCCCTTAATGCTTCGCCTGGACGAATAGATGACTAAAGACCCATTAATGGTCAACTTGAAGACCAAGAGCACGGATACCTTCCCCGACGGTCTCATTAGAAGCAGTTAGTCCTCCGAAAGTAAAGCACGCTGTGGAACAATTCGGGGCTTCCACTATCTTCACTTTCCTAATTCATGTCAGATAGGTTTTCTGCTGCTGACTCAACATGGGAGAGCTTTAGAGGGAATAGGGGTTGTCAGCCCCGTATTTTTCATTAAAAAAGAGTGATTTAAGCATTCACAAACAAGAAGCAGTGAGTCCCTTATGAAACTACAAGCACAAGAAGGAACGAAAGCTACTTCTTAACAGCAAGAAGGAAATTTTTTTATCACTTGAAATTCGTCTAGCAGCAATAGTTGGATGAAAATAGCAATTAGATATATCGTATAATAGTGTAGTGACAGAAACCCGAGTGATCGACCATTAGTTGCCTTCGTCCACACAACTTCTGGCCGAATTGCATAAATGTTGTGGGGTCTAGCCAACCAACCCCGTCTTTGTCCAGTAACCATTCTGAGCGGGACCCAGGAGCTAGGCAACAGTGGTCAACAACAATAACAGAAAAAGAAGATCCTCGGTACAAGAAGGCTGTCATGGAGAGCTGGAAGATGTTTTCGGTGACCCTTAAGGCACCGTAGCGTCCCCTAAAGGCATAACTGACAGGTTCTGTTCTATCTGCCCATCCGAGTCATCCCGTACTCCAAAAAAGCAGAGGTGAGGTCCAGAGAGTGGGACGGATCTACCTGGCCAAGGTGCCAATATAAAGTGGTTCTCCGAAATGTTGAAAGATGCTCTACCTGCGGTACCTAACTAGCCTTTCACTACAGCTGTTTCATCAACTAAAGCAATATCCGATGTAGCGCATTCTCCCTCTTTCGCATATCTTCAAAACTGTCAGATAGCTAGTAAGTAGTTCTAGCATTTCCGTGATAGTTGTTGTCCGAGCTCTGTGATTCAAGACAAAGAATATAGGCTAGAGTTGCTTTCCCGAATGAAAAGGGTATAGTGGAATCTCCGAACGAACACTACGAATCTGTATGCTCGTGCTTTCCGGGAAGGCAGGTCCGGTCAGTTCTTCTCCAATTAGCATCTCGCCTGATCGTCTGCTGAGTTAATAGCAGCAAGTGCTAGTTCAAGTCAGTAATCATTTGATGCGCGGGATCTTTACTGTGACGAGTAAGAAAAGAAGGTTGAAGTACTACGGATATCAGAGCTTTAGTTTAAGTGATTCAAATCAGTGAACTGTACTCGTCCAAGCCAGCGGGTAAGATGAACCAGACCGGGCAGGTGAACGAACAAGGAAAGTAGAGGATTCGGATAGGCGAGTCAAGGCGTTTGTGTGAAAACTCTATCTGTCTCAAATAGAGATGGGGAAGGTGTTCAGTCAGTAAGGAAAGCGACTCTTTTCTTTTTCACCAGGAAAGCCGGGTGTGGCGATCCGATCCCAGTTGATTGATCTCGACTTTACCAGCTCATGAACGGCATTCGTCAGACTTGAGCAGTAGGTTTCGACTCGGTCAGCTGTCTTGATGAAGATTGACTTCAGCCAAAGAGAATGAATTTACTTCGGGTTCGCACCCTATGTGCTCGATCCTATCAACGAAAAGAAATCCTGAAATAACATAGATAATAATAGAAATAGTTCAGTACGCTAATAAAGACAGTTTCTATTTTGTAAAGCTCTGCTCGGTAGAGTGGAAGCTCTCCAAGTAGAACACTTCCGTGGGGGGGAGCATATCCCTTTTTTATTCAAAGCTAAGGGGGAGAGGGAGAGAGAGAGAGAGCACAGTTTTTCCTATCATTTTTCCTTTTTCTTTTGCACTAGGTCACAATGCTCTCAAAAAAAGTAAAGCGAAAGAAGCCCGCATACCCACTCTTCTTTCCCCGCCCCATTTCTGGGACGGGCCGCGTCCTTTTCAAGGACTACACCATTTTCCCTAAACCAACACTCATGATACGCAGCATCTCGTGAACAGCGTCATTAAAATAAGGACTGTATATGGTTAAGTTATTATACATCTCTGTCAAATATGTTAAGCGATCGTTACCGCCGTGAAGTGTAAGCAAGTTTTGAACAACTGACGTAGAAGGAGCATTTATCGGTGGGGTCAGCCCATATTCTACAAAAAGAGGGTTGAGCTTCTCCCCTATTTTTTCAATTAGAGTGTTCTCTAGCACAGAACGGATTTGGTCTTGAGTTGTCTCTTCCCGGAGGCCCCTGAGTCTGGCAACACGCCAGGTTGTCAGTATCCAAATAGTGGTAGGTAGGATGAGATTTTGAAAGAATGTTGAATGGGAAGGGAATGTACTACTTGGAGTAAGAGTAAGATCGGTCGGTCGTCCCTGCTGGAACAAGCTGTTACCAATCCATATCATATCTTGAAATAGGGTCAGAGATGTGCTCCTCTTCTCTTTTCCTGTTGCTTGCTTCATGAAATAGAGGTGCTTGCAGAGGGGAAGCCATTCAGCCTGTCCTTTCCACCCTTCGGTCGCCTTTGAAAGCTGTCCAATCTTTCTTCTCTTATGATTTATCGGGGCAGACCAGTCGAGTGACTGTCTCTTATATAAGAGAGACCCATGATAGATGTCACACTAACCCAATCTGGAAAGTAGAGTAGAATCAATCCACCATATGGCCTTTAGGCATACCTTGAATCTAGCCTACAATCCTTTCGCACTTATATTAATAAATTAATAATTATAAACGTGATCTTAAATATATATGATGATTATACGATGATAGCACCAAAAGAGCGGAGACTTTTACAAGGCCACCACCGGTTATTGCAAGAGCAGGACAGCAAAGAGAGTTCCAAAGGGAAAGAAGTAAGAATGAATTGAGTACCCTAGCTACAATTGTCTAAAGCAACGCACTAGAAAGCAAGGAAAGAAAAGACTGGATGAGGTAGCTCTTGTTGGTTCTTGGCAGTCGGAAACATGTAGCTACTTGACTGGAGGTTTAGAGCAAAAAATACGAAATTAGAAGGAATGAGCTCGATGGTTGGTCATTATAATCGTCTTTTACTTCTAGTATAGAGAATGTATGGGGAATCTCTTTCTATCTTCCCTTTGTCTTGCTTGAAGTGATTCCCATATAAGGACAGACAATAACTAATTAGATGTCAGCTTTCTAGCAGCAAAATCCCTTGCTTCTTGTATAGACGAAATATTAATTATAACTAAGTAGGTTTCGAAATTAAATAGCCCATTAAGTAGAGGAGTCAACGGCACGCACACACAGCACAGGCTTTGGACTGTAGATCGTTATGTCTAATATGGTATTTCTTCCCTTGGCTATTACCAATCACTGGGCCTATTGCAAAGGCCTTGGTTCGCGTAATCAAAGCTCGCTTCGCCTTATGAAAGGGTTCCGCCCGGCTACTATACTGATAGTTGGTTCGGGTTGTGCCTATGCCACTCCCTTTCGGACCCTTGCCTTCTTATCTCAGGGTGTGAGGCAAGGAATGGAAACCCGTATTGTAATAGTACGCACAAGGAACTATCTTTAAGGAAGAGTAAGCACCAAGATATGGGACTGAACCTGGCGTCTTTTTCCAAGCTGTCTACGTACCCTTTGTTAAGGGATCAAGTCGCACGTAGTTCTATATCATTTCATCGATTAGCCTGTGGTGTGGTACACGTCCCGGGTACAATCTGCACGTGGAGCTGAATTAGGTCGCCGTTCTGTTTGTTCCATAATCTCTACCAAAGGGTTATGCCGGTCATATAGAAGACCAACACATATCTCTTTAAGATCCAACTAAACATACCCCATTGTCGCCAGATCCATGATCTCCCCACTAACCAATTACGTTACGACCACTGAACAAACATGGAATATCCTTAACTATTTTACTAAAAATGGAATAAGAGATGCCTATTCTAATCTAACACCCCTTATAAGTGTAAAGGGCCTCATTGTTTCTTCCTATTTTTCTAGATATTATAGTAGCATAAGAAAGAGTATACACCTGTATGCGACAGGACTTGGCTGCCCAAGCTGCCCCTTATTAGTAAAGGGGCCCTTTTGTTAAGGGATCACGTCGCTCGTAGTTCAGTTCTCTCCGCTCGGCAAACATTAGAACAAGTTCGGCCTTAGCCTTCCTCTGAGTCAGCATTCCCCTAGTCAGCATTGGAACTAAACTCTTTTTTCGGAAAAGTTCTTAAGAGCCGTCTCCGAAACACCCTTTAAACAGTTATAAAAAGAGTGCGATTCTTTGTAAGTTCGCTACTAGGATAAAAGGATTCAATCCAGCCAAAGGTTGCCCCGGCTAACTTTGCACCACGGCTCCTCTCGAGTATAATCCAACAGGCCTTCAAGCCTAAGCCCGGGGAGCAGTTTCTCCTTCTTTCCTCCCCAGGCTATATTATATTAACAACACCTAATGTCAAAATAAAGCAATTAGTCAATCTACTGATTAGTTCCTACATTAGCTCCCAATAGATAGAGACAAATAGGAATAGCCAAACCACGTCTACAAAATGCCAGTACCATGCAGCTGCTTCAAAGCCAACGTGATACTCCTTGGTCAGCGTGCCCCCTAAACCGCATCGAATGATACTTCATATCCGACAGTCACTCATTACGAAGTCAGTATTTTTCTAATATACTGAGAGTTGTGACCGTTTATTCTGATATCCCGACCTACTTGTTCTATAAATTGGAGTTCTTCCCTGTCTTTTTTCGCTGTGCTCCACTCTAGGTGGGTGTCCAGCTCGTCCCGCTTCTCGACAAAGAAGTCGAACAGGGCTTCTTTAGGATTGTAGGCGGCATTTTCTGCCAAGGCAGGATGCTCAGAAAGCACTATCATAAATTGAGATAAACAGGTGTGTTTAAGCTCCCGGATCTGGAGATCCCTATTCTCGAACTCGAGTAAGCGGTTATACTCTTTCTGAGAGGGAGCTTGATCTAGGGCTCGTTTTATATTGCCCCAATAAGTATCTTCCTTGTCTAGGATAAAAATGCTATTATCCCTTTGTAGGTGGTTTATTCTATTTTGTAAGGATGTTTCCAAACTAACATTGTGCCGAATTGGCTGATTTCCGGATGCTCCCTCGTTGTCCGTTTCTGAAAAAGATTCCAACAGGACCCCTATTTCGAAGGAGTCCTCTGTCCATGAGGACGAGTTGGAAGGGCTTGATGGCCCCGGAAGAGAAAGTGCTTGCTCTGCACCCACACTATAAATAAGAACTGAAGATAAAGATAAAAGATCACCAACAATAATACCAAAGCGAGAAACTAAATAGATTCGCAGAAAATATAAATAGAAAGATATGACAAATAGAATGGATAGATAGAGAAAAAAGACAACTCGAAAGTTGTACTTTTTTTGTAAACGAACACAATAAAGACGAAACAAAAATGAAAAGCCTAAAATCGGTATACCAAAAAGCAGGAGATTGAGACCTGTGTTCATTATAGCGGTTCCTTCTGATCCTAGAAAACGTCCGAAAAAGAAACCTGCTACGGAACTAAGGGTAAATAAAATTTTTCGTGCAAGCATGACATTTTTTTTTCCTTATATGTGTACAAGAAAGACATAATTTCATTTACGGCCTCACCATTTCCGTGAGAGATCCGATCTCAGTTGTTTTCAACTTTCTCTCCTTCTCAATCGGTAGGGCTCTTGGAGGAAATAGGATCCAGGTTGGTTTCCCAACCCAATGGATCGTAACCTTAGGGCGACCTTCCAACAAAGAAAGGTTGGTCACCCCCTCCACATACTATTATGCGTCAGTGTCAAGAGCATGTTGGAAACTGAGAGCGTGAACCTGCCATACTCAACTTCGTTGACCCTCAACTTCTCCAACAACCTATTATATGAAAATAAGAAGCGGCAAGGATCGGTTGATTTACTTGATTGGCCAGTCGAGCACAAACTCTTAAGAATGGTCGTGAGCGGGCGGGGGTCGATTCTTTTCGATGATCAGGTACACTGAACACCAACCCAATCTCGACGAACAAAAGAAAACTACAAGCAACTACATCAACAACCTGACGTGAACGGCCGCTTTCTTGGAACTCATTCATAGGCCCTTTCTCTTACTTCTTTCTACTTCTATCACTATATAAAGAAATATAGAAAGAAAGTGTGCTTTGACTGAAAAGCGGCCAATGCACGGAAAGATAAGGGCAAGAATCCAAGACTAAACTAAACGACCAACCGGTTGGACTTCGTCCGTCCTATCTTCGTACATAAGCCAAGACGGCAGCGCTCATTTTCTCCTCGCGGGGATTTTAACCCCAGTCGGAACAAGGTACCTACCCCTCTTCAATAGAAGGAAGGCTACTGAGAATT